GGATTAAATATATGACGGGCTTGCCTGATATTGTAATAATCATCGATCAGCAAGAAGAATATACGGCTCTTAGAGAATGTATCACTTTGGGAATTCCAACCATTTCTTTAATCGATACAAATTGTAATCCCGATCTCGCGGATATTTCTATTCCAGCAAATGATGACGCTATAGCTTCAATTCGATTCATTCTTAACAAATTAGTATTCGCAATTTGTGAGGGTCGTTCTAGCTATATACAAAATTCTTGATTAATAATAAGATAAATAAATCAAATTTTTTTTGAGGGAGGGGCTCCCTGTATTTCGATTTATAAAATCGGTTACTACTCCTGAATCATACAAAAGAAAAAGAGATAAAAAACTGGGGATATTGTGTGATTAGTTTAGTTGGTATCCAAAACTAAAATATAAAATTAAAGTAAATTAAGTAAAAAAGGGGGATCTTGAATCAAAATAATTTAAAGTTCTTATTTCTGTCAGAGGGCAATATGAATGTTTTATCATGTTCCATCAACACACTAATAAAAGAAGGGTTATATGAGATATCTGGTGTCGAAGTAGGCCAACATTTCTATTGGCAAATAGGGGGTTTCCAAGTCCATGCCCAAGTCCTTATTACTTCTTGGGTTGTAATTGCTATCTTATTAGGTTCCGCAGTTATAGCGGTTCGCAATCCCCAAACCATTCCAACTGACGGCCAAAATTTCTTTGAATTTGTCCTTGAATTCATTCGAGACGTGAGTCAAACCCAGATTGGAGAAGAATATGGTCCATGGGTTCCCTTTATTGGAACCCTGTTTTTATTTATTTTTGTTTCTAACTGGTCAGGAGCCCTTTTACCGTGGAAAATTATCCAGTTACCTCAAGGGGAGTTAGCAGCACCAACGAATGATATAAATACGACGGTTGCTTTAGCTTTACTCACATCAGTAGCCTATTTTTATGCGGGTCTTAGCAAAAAAGGATTAGGGTATTTCAGTAAATACATTCAACCAACTCCAATTCTTTTACCCATTAACATCTTAGAAGATTTTACAAAACCCCTATCACTTAGTTTTCGACTTTTCGGAAATATATTAGCCGATGAATTAGTAGTTGTTGTTCTTGTTTCTTTAGTACCTTTAGTGGTTCCTATACCTGTCATGTTCCTTGGATTATTTACAAGCGGGATTCAAGCTCTCATTTTTGCCACTTTAGCTGCGGCTTATATAGGTGAATCTATGGAGGGTCATCATTAACTTTTTTTTATTCGTTGTTAGCCCAATTATAGAATAGTTGGTTTACGTTATGTAAGAAACACTTGTATATGTGATATTTGATATTGACTAGGTATATATGAGTTAAAAATCTATATAATCTGTTCCACTACGTTTGTGAATTTCGATTTAGATAGGGATTCCATTAGAAGTTCTTCCTTTTTATCTGTGAATTGGCTGAAAAAAGTGATAAAAAAAGAACGAAGAATTCAAATAATGGTTCACAAAAAAGAAATGGCATAAAAAAGTCGTATATATATATATTATGAATTTTTAAAAATCCCGTGGATAGGAACTAATATCAAAGTAATTCTTTGATTCAATAATATTATTATATTATATTAGTTCAATTTAAGTTTTTGGTTTTTTTGGCTGGATGAATCTTAGCGATGACTTAATTATAATTAAGTCCTAAGTCATCGGATGATTGTATCATTAACTATTTCTTTATTTTGGTGTGAGGAACTTATCATGAATCCACTGATTTCTGCTGCTTCGGTTATTGCTGCTGGGTTGGCTGTTGGGCTTGCTTCTATTGGACCTGGAGTTGGTCAAGGTACAGCTGCGGGTCAAGCTGTCGAAGGTATCGCGAGACAACCTGAGGCAGAAGGAAAAATACGAGGTACTTTATTGCTTAGTTTGGCTTTTATGGAAGCTTTAACAATTTATGGCCTGGTTGTAGCATTAGCGCTTTTATTTGCGAATCCTTTTGTTTAATCCTATAAAAAAGAAAATTCTGGATTTTTTGCGTAGTTTTTTTTAATTCTATCAAGATTTAACTCCTACAATTATTCATCGAGACAACAATCCTTGGGAAGGAATAATTTGAGGATGGGGAATTAGTACATCGATTCGCTTTCTTCCTTCCCCTTATTCTTTTAGTTTAATGGAATAGTTTAATGGAAACTTTTTTTTAAGGAATGTTGCGAAAAACGGAGGTTTTTTGAAATTGACATAAAACTTGGTCTCAAATTCTAGCTTAATTCTAATTAAGTCTCATTATTATTATTGAAAATTAAAAATTTTGGAAAATACATTTGTAAATAGAATAGGTTTTTTATTCTGTTTACAAATATCCAAATAGGTAAATTAAATTATAAATTATTAAATTAAATTTTCTTTTTATTGAAAAAAAAGAATAAAAAAAAGGACAGAGTTCTTTTTTTATAGTTTAGCTAGACGAGGAGATTATATGAAAAATTTAACCGATTCTTTCGTTTACTTGGGTCACTGGCCATCCGC